AGAGAAAAAAGAAGACTATGCCTTCGCCATATGAAATATGAATATTAAGTAATAATAGCATGGCACTTTGAATTCGATATAATAAATTTTGTTTTCGAAACATTAGATTATGTATCGAGAGAGTAATATGAGAAAAAGGTATTTCCTATTTTATTATCGGAAGTCCAGTTCAGCGTCACAAACTTTTTTTCACACCAGAGGTCTCTTAAGAATATTTATAGTCTTCTAGAGAGTATAGAGCGAAAAAAAAAAGATTCTTTTTTCCTTGGTTTATTTGATCAAACAAAAAAGCAACTTTGGGATTGCTGAATGACAGACAAATCACAGACAAAAAATATAATAAATATATAAAGCAACGGAGCCATCATAGTATTTTTGAATTCCTCCGAAAGGAAGGGTGGTAAGTTGATCATTTACCTATCGGGGTATGATCGATCCTATTTTTTTTGAAGGTAAGGGTCAATGTTATTGTAGAGCCGTATGCAATGGATAATGCCCGTACGGTTGTTCGATTCTATCTTTTTTTTTCTTGTTATTCTTTTATCTTTCTTTTATCTTCCCCTCATCTAGAGAAACCTTTTATTATCTTATATCATCAGGGTAATGATCCATCAACCTGCTGGTTCTTTTTCTGAAGTAGCAACGGGAGAATTCATCCTGGAAGTGGGAGAACTGCTGAAACTACGTGAAACCCTGACAAGGGTTTATGTACAAAGAACGGGCAAACCCTTATGGGTTGTATCCGAAGACATGGAAAGAGATGTTTTTATGTCAGCAACAGAGGCCCAAGCTTATGGAATTGTTGATCTTGTAGCGGTTGAATGACAATAGCCTGGATTTCTCGTCAATTCGTAATTTAAAATTAACCCTGCCGAGTTTCATTTTAATATTCTATGATGAATGATTTTTATTTCCTATTCTATTGAATAAAAGTAATTCATAATCATACGGTTAGGATCGATCTAAACCAGCCCATTATGTATATGATTCAACATGCCAACGATTAAACAACTTATTAGAAATACAAGACAGCCAATTAGAAATGTCACAAAATCCCCCGCACTTCGGGGATGCCCTCAGCGTCGAGGAACATGTACTAGGGTGTATGTGCGACTCGTTCAGATCATGAACTAGAACAAAGGAAAGAGAACAATGTTCAAATATAAATGATCAAATAGGATAGAACGGAAAAATGAACTACATTTCTTTTTTATTATCTAAAAAGATAATAAAATTGATCATATTCCTTTTATTTTGTATGAAATTTATGGTTTCTATTGGTGTAAAACCACTCACCTCAATTCAAGATGAGAAGCAATTCTCCATTGGTAGCAAATGGTTATCCATTAAGCGGAGGAAATCTTAGTTAACATAGACCCCTCTTGCAAGAACGGACTAACAGGGTCAGCTACCCAGCCAACTTTCATAATTAAATACCGTTACTGTATAGGTAGAGCTCGTTGTGAAAGACCTATTACTGGATAATTTATGGGTAGAGCCAAAGAATGTGAACTATACAAGTTAGCAATAACATTGATTAAATGAAGTAAAGGCTCCGGTGTATAGAAAAGACCTCACCGTTTAAGAAGTAACCATAGAAACGATGGAATCCACTATTTATTTATCATGCTATTTTTTTTTTAATACCTAGTATATCGTATTTCGAGGTGAAATGCCTAGAAAAAATCGTGGTTGGGAAGGTTATAGTAGCCAAAGCCATTGGAATTTTTAGTTTATACATTGGAAAAATCCGTTTTGTTATTAATATACTAGGAAAGGGCCAAAAGAATAACTGAAAGAAAGGAAATCTATTAGTTATTCGTTAAAGTTTCATTTATTCAATGACCAGAATTAGACGGGGATATATCGCTCGGAGACGTAGAACAAAAATTCGTTTATTTGCATCAAGCTTTCGGGGGGCTCATTCAAGACTTACTCGAACTATTACTCAACAAAAAATAAGAGCTTTGGTTTCGGCTCATCGCGATAGGGATAAGCAAAAAATAAATTTTCGTCGTTTGTGGATCACTCGAATAAATGCAGCAATTCGTGAAAAGGGGGTATGCTATAGTTATAGTAGGTTAATAAATGATCTGTACAAGAGACAGTTGATTCTTAATCGTAAAATACTTGCACAAATAGCTATCTCAAATAGGAATTGTCTTTATATGATTTCCAATGAGATCATAAAAGAAGTAAGTTGGAAGGAATCCACCGGTTAAACGGAGTTGCCCGGAGAATGAACTCCGGGAAGGTCGAATAAAAATGAATGAATAGAATATGATAAAATATGAGAAAGTAGTCAAAATAAATATGAATCAACACGTTCAATAAAAAAATTTATTCTTCCCAGATTATTATTTTTTTTCTTACGACACGAGAATTCACTTCGGATTCTTGGATTTTTCCAACAAAAGACCAATCCGCTTTTGAGTTCGGATGGGGATTTGAATTCAAGTGAAGAAAGAGTAAACCTATCTTTTTCTGGCTCTAAGACTAG